GCTAACGTAGCTTAATAAAAGCATAACACTGAAGATGTTAAGATGGGCCCTAGAAAGTCCCGCAAGCACAAAGGCTTGGTCCTGACTTTACTAACAACTCTAGCCAAATTTACACATGCAAGTATCCGCATCCCCGTGAGAATGCCCTGTACACCCCGTCCGGGAACCAGGAGCTGGTATCAGGCACACCCCTAGTAGCCCATGACACCTTGCTTAGCCACACCCCCAAGGGAATTCAGCAGTGATAAACATTAAACCATAAGTGAAAACTTGACTTAGTTAAGGCTTAGAGGGCCGGTTAAACTCGTGCCAGCCACCGCGGTTATACGAGAGACCCAAGTTGTTAGCTTCCGGCGTAAAGAGTGGTTAAAACATTTAATACTAAACTGAGGCCGAACACCCTCAAGGCAGTTATACGCTCCCGAGGGTATGAAGAACAATCACGAAAGTAGCCCCATTTTATTTGAACCCACGAAAGCTAGGACACAAACTGGGATTAGATACCCCACTATGCCTAGCCCTAAACAATGATGCCTTACTTACCCCCGCATCCGCCTGGGCACTACGAGCATTAGCTTAAAACCCAAAGGACTTGGCGGTGCTTTAAAACCATCTAGAGGAGCCTGTTCTAAAACCGATAATCCTCGTTAAACCTCACCCCTTCTTGTTTCATCCGCCTATATACCACCGTCGTCAGCCTACCCTGTGAAGGTTTAATAGTGGGCAAAGTTGGCACAGCCCAAAACGTCAGGTCGAGGTGTAGCGTATGAAGGGGGAAGAAATGGGCTACATTCTCTACTTAGAGAACCACGAATGGCATCCTGAAACACATGCCTAAAGGAGGATTTAGCAGTAAGTAAAGAAATAGAGTGTCTTACTGAAACCGGCCATAAAGCGCGCACACACCGCCCGTCACTCTCCCCAAACAAAATACATCAGTAACTAATACATTATAATAAGTAAAGGGGAGGCAAGTCGTAACATGGTAAGTGTACCGGAAGGTGCACTTGGAAAAATCAGAATATAGCTTAAACAGAAAAGCATTTCCCTTACACCGAGAAGACACCCGTGCAAATCGGATTATTCTGACACTTAACAGCTAGCCCCTCTTCCAAACACAAAAAACAACCATTAATACCCACTAACACACTAAAATAAACAAAACAAATCATTTTTCCTCCAAAGTATGGGCGACAGAAAAGGACTACAGGAGCTATAGACAAAGTACCGCAAGGGAATGCTGAAAGAGAAATGAAATAATTCAGTAAAGTATAAAAAAGCAAAGATTAAACCTTGTACCTTTTGCATCATGAATTAGCTAGTAATTTTTAGGCAAAGAGAACTTTAGTCTAACTTCCCGAAACTAGAAGAGCTACTCCAAGACAGCCTACATAGGGCACATCCGTCTCTGTGGCAAAAGAGTGGAAAGAGCTTTGAGTAGAGGTGATAAACCTACCGAGTCTAGTAATAGCTGGTTGCCCAAGAATTGAGTTTAAGCTCAGCCTTTTAACTTCTTAACTCAATAACTATAAGAATTAAACCGACCTAAAGAAGTTAAAAAAGTTAATCAAAGGGGGTACAGCCCCTTTGATCAAAGACACAACTTTTATAGGAGAATAAGGATCATAATTACTAAGGCATTGTGTCCAGGTGGGCCTAAAAGCAGCCATCCTATTGAAAGCGTTAAAGCTCAAACACAACTCTGCCATTAATATCGATAACATATCCTAATCCCTAACCTCTACTGGGCCTTTCTATGCTCACATAGAAGAGATTATGCTAATATGAGTAATAAGGGGCTTAGCCCCCCTCCAAGCACAAGTGTATATCAGAACGAACTCTCACCGAAACTTAACGGACCCAACCACAGAGGGTAATTAGTATTGAACTAAACAACTAGAAAAACACTTACCACCAAACCGTTAACCCTACACTGGTGTGCTAAAATGGAAAGACTTACAGAAAGAGAAGGAACTCGGCAAATCAACAAGCCTCGCCTGTTTACCAAAAACATCGCCTCTTGCAAAAACAATGAATAAGAGGTCCTGCCTGCCCTGTGACTATATGTTTAACGGCCGCGGTATTTTGACCGTGCAAAGGTAGCGCAATCACTTGTCCTTTAAATGAGGACCTGTATGAATGGCATAACGAGGGCTTAACTGTCTCCTCTTTCAAGTCAATGAAATTGATCTTCCCGTGCAGAAGCGGGAATAAAAACATAAGACGAGAAGACCCTATGGAGCTTTAGACATAAAACAGATCATGTTAAACATCTTAAAATAAAAGAACAAACTAAATGAGCCCTGTTCAAATGTCTTTGGTTGGGGCGACCGCGGGGTAACAAAAAACCCCCATGTGGAATAAAAATACCCTTTTTAAAACCAAGAGCCACTGCTCTAATAAACAGAAAATCTGACCAATCAGATCCGGCTTAGCCGATCAACGAACCGAGTTACCCTAGGGATAACAGCGCAATCCTCTTTTAGAGTCCATATCGACAAGAGGGTTTACGACCTCGATGTTGGATCAGGACATCCTAATGGTGCAGTCGCTATTAAGGGTTCGTTTGTTCAACGATTAAAGTCCTACGTGATCTGAGTTCAGACCGGAGTAATCCAGGTCAGTTTCTATCTATGAAGTGCTCTTTTCTAGTACGAAAGGACCGAAAAGGGGGAGCCCCTGCTAAAAGCACGCTCCACTCTCATCTATTGCATTCAACTAAAATAGATAAGAGAACACAAAAAACAGACAAAAAACATGACATGTTAGGGTGGCAGAGCCCGGTAAATGCAAAAGACCTAAGCCCTTTAAACAGAGGTTCAAGTCCTCTCCTTAATTATGATTACAATACTCATTACCCACATTTTAAACCCCCTTGCCCTCATCGTGCCAATTCTACTAGCCGTTGCTTTCCTAACCCTCCTCGAACGAAAGGTTTTAGGATATATGCAATTACGAAAAGGCCCAAATATCGTAGGCCCTTATGGCCTCTTCCAACCCATTGCAGACGGAGTCAAACTATTTATCAAAGAACCCATCCGACCCTCCACCTCATCCCCCGTTCTATTTATCTTTACTCCAATACTAGCTCTAACATTAGCTATAACATTGTGAGCTCCAATACCACTTCCATACCCAATATTAGATTTAAACTTAGCTATCTTATTCATCCTTACCTTATCTAGTCTTGCTGTATACTCAATCCTAGGTTCCGGTTGAGCCTCAAATTCAAAATACGCCCTAGTAGGAGCCCTACGAGCAGTCGCACAAACAATTTCTTATGAAGTAAGTTTGGGGTTAATCTTACTTTCCTTAATTATCTTCACAGGGAGCTTTACACTACAAATATTTAATACAGCCCAAGAAGGTATTTGACTGATTATTCCAGCATGACCACTTGCCGCAATATGATACATCTCTACCCTAGCAGAAACAAATCGAGCCCCATTTGATTTAACTGAAGGTGAATCTGAATTAGTATCTGGATTTAACGTAGAATATGCAGGAGGACCTTTCGCCCTATTCTTCCTAGCAGAATATGCTAACATTTTATTTATAAATACCCTGTCTGCTAGTTTATTTTTGGGGGCCTCTCACATCCCAACATTTCCTGAACTAACTTCAGCAAATCTAATAATTAAGGCAGCACTATTATCGATTATATTCCTTTGAGTTCGAGCCTCCTACCCACGCTTCCGTTATGACCAATTAATACATTTAATCTGAAAGAATTTCCTACCCCTTACCTTAGCATTTGTTATCTGACATTTAGCCCTCCCAATTACATTCGCAGGTCTACCACCCCAAATGTAATCAGGAGCTGTGCCTGAACTAAAGGACTACTTTGATAGAGTGAATCATGAGGGTTAAAGTCCCTCCAGCTCCTTAGAAAGAAGGGACTCGAACCCAACCTAAAGAGATCAAAACTCTTAGTGCTTCCACTACACCACTTTCTAGTAAAGTCAGCTAAACAAAGCTTTTAGGCCCATACCCTAAAAATGTAGGTTAAAATCCTTCCTTTACTAATGAGTCCTTACATCAAAATCTCCCTACTATTTAGCTTATTCTTAGGCACCATAATTACCACAACTAGCTCACATTGATTAATTGCCTGAATAGGACTAGAAATCAATACACTCGCTATCATCCCTTTAATAGCCCAAAACCATCACCCACGAGCTGTAGAAGCCACAACCAAGTATTTTCTTACACAAGCCACTGCAGCAGCTATACTTTTATTTGCAAGCACAACTAACGCATGATTATCTGGGCAATGAGAGTTACAACAAATAACTCACCCAATCCCTACCACAATAATTACTATTGCTCTTGCTCTTAAGATTGGCCTAGCCCCTTTACACACTTGACTACCAGAGGTTCTTCAAGGACTAGATCTAATAACTGGATTAATCCTTTCCACATGACAAAAACTTGCACCTTTTGCCCTTTTACTTCAACTCCCACCAAATAATACTACACTACTTATTTTTATAGGGCTCTTATCCACACTTATTGGTGGTTGAGGGGGTTTAAACCAAACTCAACTACGAAAAATCCTAGCCTACTCATCCATCGCACACCTAGGTTGAATAATCCTAATTTTACAATTCTCACCCTCTCTAACTTTTCTCACACTTATTATTTACCTCATTATAACCTCTTCCTCTTTTCTTGTATTTATATTAAATAAAACTACAACAATCAATTCTTTAGCCACATCTTGAGCTAAAACACCAATCCTCACATCACTTATACCCCTAATTCTATTATCATTAGGAGGGCTTCCACCACTAACTGGTTTCATACCAAAATGATTAATTTTACAAGAACTAACTAAACATAATCTCGCCTTAACTGCCACATTAGCAGCACTCAGCGCCCTTTTAAGCTTATATTTTTATCTACGACTATCTTATGCCATAACCTTAACAGCTGCCCCAAATAGCCTCACAGGAACCCTTCCTTGACGAACCATAACAACCCAAATAAATATAACAACTGCTATTATAACTATATTTTCAATTTTACTCTTACCTTTAACTCCGGGAATCCTTATACTTCTTAACCTCTAAGAGATTTAGGTTAAATCAGACCAAGAACCTTCAAAGTTCTAAGCGAGAGTGAAAATCTCCCAATCTCTGATAAGACTTGCAGGGTACTATCCCACATCTCCTGTATGCAAAACAGACACTTTAATTAAGCTAAAGCCTTCCTAGGCAGGTAGGCCTCGATCCTACAAAATCTTAGTTAACAGCTAAGCGCTCAAACCAGCGAGCATCTGCCTACCTTTCCCCGCCTGCTAAAGCAAAAGGCGGGGAAAGCCCCGGCAGACGTCAATCTGCTTCTTTAGATTTGCAATCTAACATGTAACACCCCAGGGCTTGATAGAAAGAGGAGTTTCACCTCTGTATGTGGGGCTACAATCCACCGCTTTTTACTCAGCCATCCTACCCGTGGCAATTACGCGCTGATTTTTCTCAACCAATCATAAAGACATCGGCACCCTATACCTAGTTTTTGGTGCTTGAGCCGGAATAGTGGGAACCGCCCTCAGCCTTCTTATCCGAGCAGAACTTAGCCAACCAGGCGCACTCTTAGGTGACGACCAAATCTACAATGTAATCGTTACAGCCCATGCCTTTGTAATGATTTTCTTTATAGTAATACCAATTATAATTGGCGGTTTTGGAAACTGACTGGTACCCCTTATAATCGGGGCCCCTGACATAGCATTTCCTCGCATAAACAATATAAGCTTCTGACTTCTACCACCTTCTTTCCTTCTTCTCCTAGCATCCTCCGGCGTAGAAGCCGGAGCAGGCACTGGCTGAACCGTCTATCCCCCACTAGCAGGCAACCTAGCCCATGCAGGAGCATCTGTTGATCTTACCATTTTCTCTCTTCACTTAGCAGGTGTCTCATCAATTTTAGGTGCCATTAACTTTATCACCACAATTATTAATATAAAACCCCCTGCTATCTCCCAGTATCAAACACCCCTTTTCGTGTGAGCCGTCCTAATTACTGCAGTCCTACTTTTATTATCCCTGCCAGTTCTCGCAGCAGGAATTACAATACTCCTAACAGACCGAAACCTAAACACCACTTTCTTTGACCCTGCAGGAGGAGGAGACCCCATTCTCTACCAACACCTATTCTGATTCTTTGGTCACCCGGAAGTATACATTCTAATCTTACCAGGCTTTGGAATAATCTCGCATATTGTTGCCTACTATGCTGGCAAAAAAGAACCATTCGGCTACATAGGAATGGTCTGAGCTATGATGGCCATTGGTCTATTAGGTTTTATTGTCTGAGCCCATCATATATTTACAGTAGGAATAGATGTTGACACTCGAGCTTATTTTACATCAGCTACAATAATCATTGCCATCCCTACTGGTGTAAAAGTATTCAGTTGACTCGCCACCCTACACGGCGGTTCCATTAAATGAGAAACTCCAATACTTTGAGCCCTAGGCTTCATCTTTCTTTTCACTGTGGGAGGACTAACAGGAATCGTATTGGCTAACTCTTCTTTAGATATTGTTCTTCATGATACTTACTATGTAGTCGCCCACTTCCACTATGTTCTCTCAATAGGAGCTGTATTTGCCATCATAGGAGCTTTTGTACACTGATTCCCCCTTTTCTCAGGATATACCCTTCATAGCACTTGAACAAAAATCCACTTTGGAGTAATATTCGTAGGTGTCAACCTAACCTTCTTTCCCCAACATTTCCTTGGGCTCGCCGGAATACCCCGACGATATTCAGACTACCCTGATGCCTACGCACTATGAAACACAGTTTCATCTATCGGCTCCCTAATCTCCCTTGTTGCAGTAATTATATTCCTATTCATCCTCTGAGAAGCATTCGCTGCTAAACGCGAAGTTCAATCAGTAGAGCTTACCATAACAAACGTAGAGTGACTCCACGGATGTCCTCCTCCCTACCACACATTCGAAGAACCAGCATTTGTTCAAGTTCAACCATGATATCGAGAAAGGGGGGAATTGAACCCCCGTAGGTTGGTTTCAAGCCAACCACAAGACCACTCTGTCACTTTCTTTATAAGACACTAGTAAAACAAATTACATTGCCTTGTCAAGGCAAAATTGTAGGTTAAACCCCTGCGTGTCTTTCCTCCAATGGCACATCCCTCACAACTAGGATTTCAAGATGCAGCTTCACCAGTAATAGAAGAACTCCTTCACTTTCATGACCACGCCTTAATAATTGTATTCCTAATCAGCACTTTAGTACTTTATATTATTGTTGCTATGGTATCCACTAAGTTAACCAACAAATACATTTTAGATTCCCAAGAAATTGAAATTATTTGAACCGTCTTACCCGCTATTATCCTTATCCTTATTGCTCTCCCCTCTTTACGTATTCTCTACCTAATAGACGAAATCAATGACCCACATCTAACTGTTAAAGCCATGGGCCATCAATGATACTGAAGCTATGAATACACAGACTACAATGACCTTAATTTCGATTCATACATAGTCCCCACACAAGATCTAGCCCCTGGCCAATTTCGTCTACTAGAAACAGACCATCGAATAGTTATTCCTGTCGACTCTCCTATTCGAATCCTGATTTCTGCTGAAGACGTACTTCACTCATGAGCCGTACCCTCACTTGGGATTAAAATAGACGCCGTTCCTGGACGTTTAAACCAAACAGCTTTCATTACATCCCGACCTGGTGTTTTCTACGGACAATGCTCTGAAATTTGTGGTGCAAACCACAGCTTCATACCAATTGTTGTAGAAGCCGTTCCATTAGAACATTTTGAAAACTGATCCTCACTAATACTTGAAGACGCCTCACTAAGAAGCTAACATGGGCCTAGCGTTAGCCTTTTAAGCTAAAGAACGGTGCCTCCCAAACACCCCTAGTGACATGCCCCAACTCAATCCCGCACCCTGACTTCTCATCATACTTTTCTCTTGATTTGTTTTCCTCACTTTCCTCCCACCAAAAATTATAGCACACACCTTTCCAAATGAGCCCACCCCACAAAATACTCAAGCCCTAAAAACTAAACCTTGAACCTGAACATGACACTAAGCCTTTTTGATCAATTTTTAAGTCCTACATTATTAGGTATACCCCTAATTGCTATTGCTCTTGTCCTCCCATGAACCCTCTACCCAACCCCAACTTCTCGATGAGTAAACAATCGTCTCTTAACCCTTCAAAGCTGGTTTATTAATCGATTTACACAACAACTCCTTCTCCCCTTAAATATAGGAGGACATAAATGAGCCCTTATATTTGCATCTCTAATAGTCTTCCTAATCTCCATTAATATATTAGGACTCCTCCCATACACATTTACTCCTACAACTCAACTCTCTTTAAATATGGCATTAGCTGTTCCTCTCTGATTAGCAACAGTAATTATTGGTTTACGAAAAAGCACTACCGCCGCTCTAGGACACCTTCTCCCAGAAGGCACTCCAATCCCTTTAATCCCTGCCCTTGTTATTATCGAGACTATTAGCCTCTTCATCCGCCCTTTAGCACTTGGGGTTCGGCTAACTGCCAACCTCACAGCAGGCCACCTACTAATTCAACTAATTGCTACTGCCGCTTTTGTCTTACTTCCACTCATACCAACAGTAGCCATTATAACAACGATCCTCTTGTTCCTACTAACCTTATTAGAAGTTGCCGTTGCAATAATCCAAGCTTATGTATTTGTTCTTTTATTAAGCCTCTATCTACAAGAAAACGTCTAATGGCACATCAAGCACACGCATACCATATAGTAGACCCAAGCCCATGGCCCCTAACAGGGGCAATCGCCGCCCTCCTTCTTACATCCGGACTAGCAATCTGATTTCATTTTAACTCTATAATTCTAATAACCTTAGGATTAGTTCTACTCTTATTAACCATACATCAATGATGACGAGACATTATTCGAGAAGGCACATTCCAAGGACACCATACACCGCCCGTCCAAAAAGGCCTCCGATATGGAATAATCTTATTTATTACTTCTGAAGTATTTTTCTTCCTAGGCTTTTTCTGAGCTTTCTATCACTCAAGCTTAGCCCCTACACCAGAACTTGGAGGCTGCTGACCTCCTACAGGAGTCATCCCCTTAAACCCTTTTGAAGTCCCCCTCCTTAATACAGCAGTCCTATTGGCCTCAGGAGTAACCGTAACTTGAGCCCACCACAGCATCATAGAAGGAGGACGAAAACAAGCAATCCATTCACTAACCCTTACTATCCTTCTAGGTTTCTATTTCACCTTTTTACAAGCAATGGAATATTACGAAGCCCCATTCACAATTGCAGACGGAGTCTACGGATCAACATTCTTCGTCGCCACTGGCTTCCACGGACTTCATGTTATTATTGGTTCTACTTTCCTGGCCGTATGTTTACTTCGACAAATTCAATATCACTTTACATCCGAGCACCATTTCGGCTTCGAAGCAGCCGCATGATACTGACATTTCGTAGATGTTGTCTGATTATTCCTCTACATCTCTATCTACTGATGAGGCTCATAATCTTTCTAGTATTAAATCAGTACATATGACTTCCAATCATTCAGTCTTGGTTAAAGCCCAAGGAAAGATAATGAATTTATTATTAATAATGCTACTTATCACCACCATTCTCTCCTTACTTTTAGCTACTATTTCATTCTGACTCCCTATAATAACCCCTGACTACCAAAAACTCTCACCATACGAATGCGGCTTCGACCCATTAGGTTCAGCCCGCCTCCCATTCTCTCTTCGATTTTTCTTAGTTGCAATCCTATTTCTTCTCTTTGACTTAGAAATTGCTCTCCTCCTCCCCCTCCCCTGAGGAGACCAGCTCCCATCACCAATATTCACACTACTATGAGCCTCAGCCTTACTAATCTTGCTCACACTAGGACTAATATATGAATGATTCCAAGGTGGACTAGAATGAGCTGAGTAGGTAATTAGTTTAAACAAAACATTTGATTTCGGCTCAAAAACTTATGGTTAAAGTCCATAATTAACCTAATGACCCCTATTCAATTTGCATTTTCATCAGCTTTTTTACTAGGCCTATCCGGCCTAGCCTTCCATCGAACTCATTTACTTTCTGCCTTACTATGCCTTGAAGGCATGATACTATCCCTTTTCATTGCCCTATCTTTATGGACCCTACAACTCTCCTCCATTAACTTCTCATCTGCCCCTATATTCCTTCTAGCTTTTTCAGCTTGTGAAGCAAGTGCTGGCCTTGCCCTCATGGTGGCCACTGCACGAACACACGGCTCCGACCACTTACAAAGCCTCAACCTCCTACAATGCTAAAAATTCTCATTCCAACAATAATATTGATCCCAACAGCTTGATTGACCCCAATCAAATGACTATGGCCCACTACACTTCTTCATAGCTTACTAATTGCCCTATTTAGTCTAACATGATTAAAAAATTCATCTGAAACAGGCTGATCCTTTCTCAACCCCTACATAGCTACAGACCCCCTTTCAACTCCTCTCCTGGTCCTTTCATGTTGATTACTTCCCCTGATAATCTTAGCCAGTCAAAATCACACAAAACACGAACCTGTTAATCGACAACGAATATATATTTCTCTTCTTGTCTCCCTGCAATTTTTCCTAATCCTAGCCTTTGCTGCCACCGAGATAATCATATTTTACGTAATGTTTGAAGCCACCCTAATCCCAACTCTGATTTTAATTACCCGCTGAGGAAATCAAACAGAACGTTTAAATGCTGGTACTTATTTTCTTTTCTACACTCTAGCAGGTTCTCTTCCACTTCTCGTCGCCCTCCTCCTCCTACAAAACTCTAACGGTTCTCTTTCCCTACTTACACTAATCTACTCAACTCCTTCTCAACTTTATACATACGCAGACAAAATTTGATGAGCCGGCTGCATTCTAGCATTTTTAGTTAAAATACCACTATACGGAGTTCATCTTTGATTACCTAAAGCACATGTAGAAGCCCCTATCGCAGGCTCAATAGTACTAGCCGCAGTCCTCCTTAAACTAGGGGGATACGGTATGATACGAATCCTTGTATCGCTTGAGCCTCTAACTAAAGAACTTAGCTACCCTTTTATTATCTTAGCCCTTTGAGGTGTAATCATGACTGGATCTATTTGCATACGTCAAACAGACCTTAAGTCCCTAATTGCCTACTCCTCTGTGAGCCACATAGGCCTAGTTGTCGGAGGAATCCTAATCCAAACCCCTTGAGGATTTACTGGTGCATTAATTCTAATAATTGCCCATGGATTAACCTCATCTGCCTTATTCTGCTTAGCTAATACCAATTACGAACGCACCCATAGCCGAACAATACTTCTTGCTCGAGGACTACAAACGGCTCTCCCCCTTATAACAGCCTGATGATTCATTGCTAGCCTGGCTAACCTAGCACTTCCACCTCTACCCAATCTTATGGGGGAATTAATAATTATCACTTCTCTATTTAACTGATCGTGATGAACAATCGCACTAACAGGAATAGGGACCTTAATTACTGCAAGTTATTCACTCTATATGTTCTTAACAACCCAACGAGGACCCTTACCTAACCACATCCTAGCTTTAGAGCCCTCACACACTCGAGAGCACCTTCTAATTGCTCTTCATGTTATGCCATTAATCCTCCTCATTCTAAAACCAGAATTAATCTGAGGGTGAACTATCTGTAGATATAGTTTAACCAAAATATTAGATTGTGATTCTAAAGACAGAGGTTAAAACCCTCTTATCCACCGAGAGAGGCTCGTCGCAGTGAAGACTGCTAATCTTTACCCCTTTGGTTAAACTCCAAAGCTCACTCGCCCCAGAGCTTTTAAAGGATAATAGCTCATCCATTGGTCTTAGGAACCAAAAACTCTTGGTGCAACTCCAAGTAAAAGCTATGCACTCTACTCCCCTAACCATGACATCCAGTCTGATTATTATCTTTGCTTTATTATCGTACCCAATCCTTTCTTCATTATCCCCAAAACCACAAAATCCAGACTGAGCATTAAAACAAGTTAAAACGGCCGTAAAACTTGCCTTTCTAATTAGCCTCCTCCCCCTATTTCTGTTTCTAAACGAAGGAACCGAGACTGTAATCACCAACTGAAATTGAACAAATACCCATTCATTTGACATTAATATTAGCCTAAAATTTGATCACTATTCCATCATTTTTACACCAGTTGCTCTATATGTGACTTGATCTATTCTAGAATTTGCATCCTGATATATACATTCAGACCCTTTTATAAATCGATTCTTTAAATATTTACTAACATTTCTCATCGCAATAATTATTCTAGTCACTGCTAATAATATATTTCAATTGTTTATTGGATGAGAAGGTGTAGGAATTATATCCTTCCTATTAATCGGCTGATGATATGCTCGATCAGATGCTAACACAGCTGCACTACAAGCAGTACTATACAACCGAGTCGGAGACATTGGATTTATCTTTAGTATAGCTTGAATAGCAATACATCTTAACTCATGAGAGATCCAACAAATCTTCTTCGCCTCAAAAGACATAGATCTCACACTTCCACTAATTGCTCTTATCCTAGCCGCAACTGGAAAATCAGCACAGTTCGGCCTCCATCCTTGGCTACCTTCAGCCATGGAAGGTCCTACACCGGTCTCTGCCCTACTACATTCTAGTACTATAGTAGTTGCAGGAATTTTTTTACTTATTCGAACAAGCCCCCTCATAGAAAACAACCCAACAGCATTAACACTATGCTTATGTTTAGGTGCATTAACCACCCTTTTTACAGCTACCTGTGCATTGACCCAAAATGACATCAAAAAAATTATTGCCTTCTCAACCTCAAGTCAACTAGGCCTAATGATAGTTACCATTGGTCTAAATCAACCTCAACTTGCCTTCTTACATATCTGTACACATGCATTCTTTAAAGCAATACTATTTCTCTGCTCCGGATCTATTATTCACAGCCTAAATGATGAACAAGACATTCGAAAAATAGGAGGAATACACCATCTAACCCCTTTTACCTCTTCCTCCCTTACAATTGGAAGCCTTGCCCTAACAGGAACCCCATTCTTAGCCGGCTTCTTCTCAAAAGATGCCATCATCGAGGCCCTTAATACCTCTTACTTAAACGCCTGAGCCCTTTCCCTCACACTCCTAGCAACTTCTTTTACAGCTATTTACAGTCTTCGAGTCGTATTCTTCGTATCCATAGGACATCCTCGATTTAATACTTTACCCCCAATTAATGAAAATAACCCAGCTGTAATTAATCCAATCAAACGCCTAGCCTGAGGAAGTATCATTGCAGGATTATTAATTACCATAAATATACTACCAATAAAAACCCCCGTTATATCCATACCTCCCCTTCTAAAATTAGCCGCACTCATTGTTACATTACTCGGTCTCCTAATTGCCCTAGAACTAGCATCCCTAACTACAAAACAAGCTAAAATAACCCCACATCTCACACCCCATCACTTCTCTAATATATTAGGATTTTTCCCAAGTGTGTTGCATCGAATCTCCCCTAAAATAAACCTCATCCTGGGTCAAACCATTGCTAGTCAAACTATTGACCTCACCTGGTTAGAAAAAGTCGGTCCTAAAGCAACCACCAATCTTAATGCCCCTTTAGTTTCAACTATTAGCAATATTCAACAAGGCTCAATCAAAACATATATAGCCCTATTCCTTCTCACCTTTACTTTTTCTATTCTTGTCCTCATCACCTAACTGCTCGAAGAGTCCCACGACTTAATCCTCGAGTTAATTCTAAAACAACAAATAACGTCAATAATAAAACCCAAGCTCCAATCATTAACATTCCGCCCCCATAAGAATATATAAAAGCAACCCCAGCTATATCTCCTCGAGACATTGAATACCAATCAGCCCCATCAACTACTTCTCATGAATATTCACCTAATCCTCCAAAGACTAAAGTAAAAAATAAAACTACGATACCAAAATACATTAATATTGAAGCTAACACTGGTCAACTCCCCAGAGTCTCAGGATAAGGCTCCGCTGCTAACGCCACAGAATAAGCAAATACCACTAGCATCCCTCCTAGGTAAATTAAAAATAACACTAAAGATAAAAATGACCCACCATGTCAAATTAGAATTCCACAACCAAAAGCTGCAACCACCACTAAACTTAGCGCACCAAAATAAGGAGATGGGTTCGAAGCTACTGCTACTAATCCAAATACCAAACCAACCAAAAATAGAGACATAATATAAATCATAATTCTTGCCAGGACTTTAACCAGGACCTGTGACGTGAAAAACCACCGTTGTTATTCAACTACAAAAACATAATGGCAAGCCTACGCAAAACTCATCCACTAATTAAAATCACAAATGACATAGTCATTGATTTACCCACCCCCTCAAATATCTCGGCCTGATGAAATTTTGGCTCCCTTCTCGGACTCTGCTTAGTAGCCCAAATCTTGACGGGGTTATTTTTAGCAATACACTACACCCCCGACATCACTACTGCCTTCTCATCAGTAGCCCACATCTGTCGCGACGTTAACTATGGTTGATTAATCCGAAATCTTCATGCAAATGGAGCTTCCTTCTTCTTTATTTGTGTCTACTTACATGTTGGACGAGGACTATACTATGGCTCTTACCTACAAAAAGAAACTTGAAATATTGGAGTCGTATTAATAATCCTAGTTATAGCTGCTGCTTTCGTAGGCTATGTACTTCCCTGAGGACAAATATCTTTCTGAGGAGCTACCGTAATTACAAACCTTCTCTCCGCTATCCCTTATGTGGGAAATACCCTTGTTCAATGAGTATGAGGTGGATTTTCAGTTGACAACGCAACTCTTACACGATTTTTTGCTTTCCACTTTCTACTACCATTCATCATTGCAGCCGTCACCGTCGTCCATCTTATTTTCCTTCATGAAACCGGTTCAAATAATCCCCTTGGGTTAAACTCTGACACAGATAAAATTCCATTCCACCCATACTTCTCTTATAAAGATCTTATCGGGTTCATACTACTTCTCTCAATACTTATGATTTTAGCTCTCTTCTCTCCTAACTACCTAGGCGACCCAGATAATTTTACCCCCGCTAATCCTTTAGTCACTCCAACTCACATTAAACCAGAATGATATTTCCTATTTGCTTATGCTATTCTCCGCTCTATCCCTAATAAATTAGGAGGTGTCTTAGCTCTATTTGCCTCCTTACTAGTACTCCTAGTAGTACCCCTCCTCCACACATCAAAACAACGAAGCCTTACTTTTCGACCTCTTACACAATTCCTATTCTGAGCCCTTATCGCCAACGTTAGCATCCTTACTTGAATCGGAGGCATACCTGTCGAACACCCTTACGTAATCATCGGTCAAATCGCCTCAGTCCTATATTTCTCACTATTCCTCATTCTAATGCCAGTAGCGGGCTGATTAGAAAATAAAACGCTTCAATAACTAAATAACTAAGCACTAGTAACTCAGCGCAGAGTGTCGGTCTTGTAAACCGAAAGCCGGGGGTTAAAATCCCCCCTACTGCTCAAAAAGAAAGGATTCTAACCTCCACCGCTGGTCCCCAAAACCAGTATTCTTAGTTAAATTACTTTTTGATATACATATATGTAATATCACCATACATATATATTAACCATTTAATAGAGTGTAAGTATTCATATGTATATTAATCACCTAATTTTTAAATTAAACACAAAGCAAGTACAACATAGGAAGTTTGCATAAAGCATAAATTGGTAATATAGTTATAATAGAAAGTCAAATAATCGTATATTTAAGACCGAACTCCTCTACTCACTGGTTAAGTTATACCAAGTACCCACCATCCCGTTAAAAATCAGAATCTTAATGTAGTAAGAACCGACCATCAGTTGATTTCTTAATGCATACTCTTATTGAAGGTGAGGGACAACGATTTTGGGGGTTTCACTCAGTGAATTATTCCTGGCATTTGGTTCCTATTTCAGGGCCATATCAAGGTTCATTCCCCAATTAATCTCTTTCTCCGGGGCATAAGTTGTTGGTGGAGTACATTAGCGAGATAATCCCACATGCCGGGCGTTCTCTCCACGGGGGTCAGGTTTTTTTTTTTTCTTTTCCCTTCAACTGACATTTCAGAGTGCAGCGCGTCAACGTTAAATTAAGGTTGAACATTTCCTTGCCCGAAATAAATGGTATTCATGAATTAAGACTTTACTAAAGAATTACATTAAGATATATCAAGGACATAAAATATTATTATTTCTCCTAAGATACCTAAGAATCACCCCCTTTTCGGTGGAAGTTTATTCGCGTTAAACCCCCCTACCCCCCTAAACTCGTAAGATTCTTATCATCCTGTAAACCCCCCTGGAAACAGGAAAACCCCGAGTGTAAAATTTCTTCCCTAAAATTGTGTCTATTTACATTATTAAAATAATGCATGC